GATGGAAAAGAAAAAATTGCTTTTACGTATCCACCAAGTTTGTCAATTTTTCTGCAAATGCTAAAAGAAAGAGTAAGAGTATGGGAGTCTACAATAAAGAAAACTCTGTCTAATGATAATGAATTTTACAATTATTGGGTTTATTCCAACAACAGAAAGGGGAATAAGATAAGTAAAGAATTTAGAAATCGAATTGAAGCTCTCGACAATAAATCCCTTTTTCGAGATATACTGGAAACAAGAACTCGATTATGTAATGATAGTAATGATGATAGTGAAAAGAACGAGGATAGTGAAAACAAATATTCTTATTTTCCTAAAGCAAGAACTCAATTATGGAATGTAAGTAAAAAATTTAGAAATCGAATTAAAGCTCTCATTGAAGCTCTAGACAAGAAATCCTTCTTTGGAAATATAAATATAGATATACTAGAAGCAAGAACTCAATTATGGAATGTAAGTAAAAAATTTAGAAATCGAATTCAAGTTCTCATTGAAGCTCTAGACAAGAAATCCTTCTTTGGAAATATAAATATAGATATACTAGAAGCAAGAACTCAATTATGGAATGTAAGTAAAAAATTTAGAAATCGAATTCAAGTTCTCATTGAAGGAATTCGATATAAAAGCCGGCAGTACGAAGGTAAAATTTACCGAAAAATAAGAGAGATACTACATAAGAAATATAGGGAAGACGCCACAAAAAGAAAACGGGCGATTATACAGCGTGAACACGAGCGTAGACTGGTATCCGCCGGAAAAGATCCTTCTTCTTGCCCTTTGCCGGAGGATTGGGACGACGAAAAATTCGATCAACATCAACCGGAAGGAGAAAAAGAAAAAGAAAAAGATGAACCATCCAGTATTTCTGCACCACCAGAGAAACCTAGTGGAATAGGGGACAAAAAAAAAAAAAAAAAATATATATTTTATGCGAAAATTATTATAATAGCACTTTTTTGTTATTACGTGCTATAAGTAAATTAAGGGTCTTTTTTTTTATTTGTGTTTTTTAATATTTTTTATTACTTTTCTTACTTAAGTAAGAAAAGTAATAAAAAATATTAAAAAACAAACCAATACATACGATAAATAGGAGAAAAGATAAGAGGAGATCCGACCCCCGCCTACATATTTGCTAACTTCTCCTATAAAGAAACTAAGAAAAGCAACGCCATTGATAATTCCATCAATTACGCGACGATCAAAAAAATGAGTTACTTTAGCCAATCCTCTAATGCCCCTGGTTAAGGATGTTTTATAAAAAGAATCTATATAAGCGCGATTATCTGACCAACTATATATGCCATTTAGCATTTTCTCCAAAAGAGGGCCCCTAGGGCCCCCTTTAACAGCCGAATTAATTAAATCCAAATTTAGTAAGGAGGAATAGGGGGATTTATATAAAAAAGACGCTATAAATATTCCTAAATAACCTATACTCACTGAAAAAATTGCATCTTTGAAAAATTCAGACCAATCCGTCAAATTAGTCGACGTTTTATACAAAAGATTTATCGACGGAGTTAACCATTTAGATAATATATCATCATTGACTCCCTCTTGATTGAAAGGAATTCTTATAAACGCAACAAACAGAGTAAATAGTCCCAATACAAGGAGAGGAAATAGCATATTATTGTCTGATTCGTAAGGATAGGAATCAAGTTTTTTATTCTCAAAAAGAGGAATAGTAATATATGGTTGTGTTATATTTCTATCATTATCATCAATTGGATATGTTTTTTTTGAAAAAAAGGAAGAATCAGTCATTGCTAATAAACGAACATTTTGATTAATTTTTTTTGAAACTGTGCTACCCCATAGAGATATTGAATAGAAAGGTATTTTTTGTTTGCCACTATAATTTTGAAAATAAATATTTAAATGTCCCTCAAAAGTAAGTAAATATATCCGAAACATATAAAATGCGGTTAATCCGGCAGTAACCCAGGCTATTATTGCAAAAATCGTGGAATACAGCCAAGTAGCATTAAGAATTTCATCTTTGGACCAAAAACAAGCCAAAGGCGGAATACCACAAAGAGAGAGTGTACCTAAAAAAAAAGCATTTTTGGTAATTGGTACATGTTTTCTTAAACCTCCCATAAGAATCATATTCTGACTTTTATCGGGAGAATAGCCAACAATCCCTTCCATTGAATGAATAACAGATCCGGATCCCAAAAATAACAATGCTTTGGAATAGGCATGAGTAATCAAATGAAATAAAGCACTTTGATAAGACCCCATACCAAGAGCTAACATCATATAACCCAATTGAGACATTGTAGAATAGGCTAAACCTCTCTTAATATCTTTTTGAGCAAGAGCTAATGTAGCTCCTAATAAAACAGTGATTATTGCTATCAACGAGATTAAATCCATTATGGAGGGTATAACTATGAAAAGAGGAAGAAGCCGAGCTACAAGAAAAATTCCTGCCGCTACCATAGTAGCAGCGTGTATAAGAGCAGAAATCGGAGTAGGCCCTTCCATAGCATCGGGCAACCATACATGAAGGGGAAATTGTGCAGATTTAGCAACGGCACCAGCAAATAACAGAACGGCACACAAAGTAACAAATAAAAAATTGACCTGGTTATTAGAAATTAAGTCATTGAATATTTCGAATAAATCCTCAAATTCGAAACTACCCGTTATCCAATAAAAACCTAAAATTCCTAATAATAAACCAAAATCCCCTACACGATTTGTTACAAAAGCTTTTTGGCAAGCATTTGCTGCTTGAGGTCGTGTGAACCAAAATCCTATTAATAAATAGGAACACATTCCAACCAATTCCCAAAAAATATAAATTTGTACCAAATTCGAACTAGTAACTAATCCTAACATGGAAGTACTGAAAAAACTCATATAAGCAAAAAATCTCGGATATCCTTGATCATGGGCCATATAATTATCACTATAAATAAGAACCAAAATTCCAACGGTAGTTATTAACATTGACATAATAGAAGTAAGTGGATCTATCAAATATCCGAATTCTAAAGAAAAATCGTTAGTAATGATCCAAGACCATACATATTGATAGCTAGAATTGCTATTTATTTGCTGAATAGACAGATTCATTGAAAAAATCATGACTATACTTAACAATAAAACACTATGAAAAGCCCACATGCGACGAAAATCTTTTGTTGCAGTCGGAAAAATAAGAAGTCCCACCCCTAGTAATATAGGAAGGGAAAGTGGGATGAAGGGTATGAGCCACCCGTATTGATATGTCTGTTGCATAAAAAGCTTTGTGAATTATGAATTTCCTAATTTATTGTTTCTGATTAACTGGATCTTACTTGTTTGAAAGCAGTCAAAAAAAGTCAAGATATGAACTAAGTTAAACTAATTTAAATAGAAATTTATAAACCTTTCCTCTTACTTTACTTAAATATTTAATATATTTAATATTTAACTTATACTTATTTACTTATTCTTAACTTTCTTTATTCTTTATTTATTTTTTTATTATTATAAATACTTCATATAAAAATACTTCATATAATCAATTCAAACCAAGAAGTTAGATTTGGTCAAATAGTATAAATGATATAAAACTAAAACAGAGTAATTCGTAATTTTTTTCCAATTTGAAAATAAAATCTACCCTGTTTAACCGGTTAATAAAAAAGAAAATGAAAACGGAAAGTTGAATTCTTTTTTTATTATTATTATTATTAAGATTGAATTTGATTCCTATGGTGCAACGGATTCTATAGATATAGACTTTAATGAGAAAGAATATCAAATAAAGATAGTAATCAATCGAATGAATAAAAAAATTTTACAGCGATTCTATGGAATAAAAAAAAATAACATATCTTCGTATTTCTCCATTTAGCTATTTTTAGTATTTAGAGTACACGAAATTTTTTTTCTAAATGCGATTTTCATATATCTCCCCCCTCCTTAGCTTTCTTTTTTTCCGAAAAGAGTATTAGTATTAATTCAAGAATAAGAATAAATAGAATAAAAAAACTAAAGAAGGACTTGGTTTCAACAATAGATGTCTTTCACATCCAACTAAAACAATAAGTAATCCTTTTTATCTTAAATGGCCGTTCCAAAAAAACGTATTTCTACATCAAAAAAGCGTATTCGGAAAAATATTTGGAAAAGGAAGGGATATCGGGCAGCATTAAAAGCTTTTTCGTTAGGGAAATCCCTTTCTACAGGAAATTCAAAAAGTTTTTTTGTGCAACAAAAAAATTAACAAATTAAGTATTAATTAAGTATTTAAGTATTATTTAAGTATTAAGTTTAAGTAAAGTATACAAATTAAGTATTAATTAAGTATTTAAGTATTATTTAAGTATTAAGTTTAAGTAAAGTATAAAGTAATAGTAATCAAAAATTTCAATAATCCGAATCAACTCGAAAAAATAAATTGACCCATTTCCTATTTGCTACAAAATTTTTAATTTCCTATTGAGTTAAACTAATCAATATGAAATAGCAATCAGTTCCCTCTTTTATATTTAAAAAATATTTAGCTTTTTTCTGAATTCTAAAAATCAAAAAGTTTCCTTGTTTTTGTTGACAAACATATAAATACAAGCTAAAAAGGGGTTATCCTTCTTTTTTTTTGTTAGTAGATTTTCTGATTTACAAGATGGGGAGAGGGTTTTCCCCATCGAACTATTTGTTTGTTAGATTTACAATAAGAAAAAATTCTATTTTTATCCCCCCTTCTCTATCTATAAAAAAGGGGATAATTTTTTAATTTGAATTTCATTTTTAGTAAAAGTAATAGATTGAATTTAACTTTAGTTAACCTTTTAGTTAACCTTTTTTATATATTTCTATGAATTACTATCTAGAAATAGAATATAGATAGAATATAGAATTATATATAAATATATAGAAAATAGTATAGAATAAAAATATAGAAGGTAAATTTCTGAAATTCAAAAAATAAGAAAAAGTTCATTAAAAAATGAAAACAAAAAGATTTTTTAGGGTAGAACTTTCTCTTTATAGTTACAAGAGTTCAATTCTAAGAGAACATAAAATACACGAAAAACCCGAAGAGGCTAAGATCCTAAACTAAAATAACGAACTTTCTCTTTCTAACCCCTATTGTTCTTTTGTATTATTTTTAATTTTTTGTTTTTTATGAAAAAAAAAAACAAAAAATATTGCACTGAATTGTCTTCTTCAATCTCGACGATTGTTTAGTTATAAGCTATTATAAGTTCAAGGCAAGCCGCTATGGTGAAATTGGTAGACACGCTGCTCTTAGGAAGCAGTGCTAGAGCATCTCGGTTCGAGTCCGAGTAGCGGCATGTCATCTTCTAAAAAAGAGAAATAGATACTATAATGAGTTCAACTCCCAATTTCCATTTAAGATACTTTTCTTTTTTTTTTTTTTTATGATATTTTCAACCTTAGAACATATATTAACTCATATTTCCCTTTCTATTGTTTCAACCGTAATTACAATTCGTTTAATAACCCTTTTTTGCGTAGATGAAATCGTACAACTGTATGATTCATCTGAAAAGGGTCTGATAGTTTGTTTTTCCTCTATAACAGGATTATTAGTTACACGTTGGATTTATTCGGGTCATTTTCCACTAAGTGATTTATATGAATCATTAATATTCCTTTCGTGGTGTTTCTCCCTTATTCATATAGTTCCATATTTAAAAAACAATAAAAATTTATTAAGCACAATAACCGGTTCAAGTGCTATTTTTAGCCAGGGCTTTGCTACTTCCGGAGTTTTAACTCAAATACACCAATCTTCAATATTAGTACCCGCTCTTCAATCTGAGTGGTTATTAATGCACGTAACTATGATGATATTGGGCTATGCATCCCTTTTATGTGGATCATTATTATCAGTAGCACTTGTAGTCATTACATTTCGAAAAAACAGAAATATTCTTGGTAAAAGTACTCTTTTAATAAAAGAGTCGTTTTTCGTTGGTGAAATTGAATACAGAAGAAATCTTTTACAAACTACTTCTTTTTTTTCGGGTAAGAATTATTACAGATCTCAATTAATCCAACAATTGGATTATTGGAGTTATCGGATTATTAGTCTAGGGTTTTTATTTTTAACCATAGGTATTCTGTCAGGAGCAGTGTGGGCTAACGAAACTTGGGGATCCTTTTGGAATTGGGATCCAAAAGAAACTTGGGCATTTATTACTTGGATCGTATTCGCGATTTATTTACATACTCGAACAAATATAAACCCGCAAGGTGAAAATTCGGCAATTGTAGCGTGTATAGGCTTTCTTATAATTTGGATATGTTATTTTGGGGTTAATCTATTAGGACTAGGACTACATAGTTATGGTTCGTTTACATTAACATCTACTTGAATTCACGAAAGTATCTTACGAACACAACACATTCACATTACATACAATACAGTACATATAAAATTTACGTGAATGGGCACGAACCATGCGAATCAAATATTTTATTGATTCGCATGGTTCGTGCCCATTTGGGGTTCAAATTCTTTTTATTTTAGCTATAAATTGTTAGTAATTTGCGAGAAGGAAAAGTTCTCTTTATTCTATTTTCCTTGTAAATTAAAAATCATGAATAGAAAAAAACTATTTAGAAAAATAATTAGATAGTATAACTTCAACCTTGTCAACCGATAGTGAAAGAACGAAATCCGGGTACATACCAATACCCAGTACGGGTAAAAAGAGGGAAATCGAAATAAATAACTCTCGCGGTCCAGAATCAAAAAAATAAGAGTTTGGAACGTTAAAAAGCTTATATCCATAAAACATCTGACGTGACATAGATAATGAATAAATAGGAGTTAATATGATTCCAATTGCCATTACAAAAGTAATTAGTATTTTTGGCATTAAAAAAAAATTGTGACTAGTAATTATTCCAAAAAATACTATCAATTCAGCAACAAAGCCACTCATACCCGGTAATGCAAGGGAAGCCATTGCAAAGCTACTAAACATGGTGAATATTTTTGGCATTGTGATAGCTATTCCACCCATTTCGTCAAGATAAAGAAGGCGTGTTCTATCATAAGTTGTCCCTGCCAAGAAAAAAAGTGCAGCACCAATAAATCCATGAGAGATTATTTGTAAAAGAGCTCCGTTGAGTCCTGTATCAGTTATAGAACCAATTCCGATAATTAGGAAACCCATATGAGATACAGAAGAATAGGCTATTCTTTTTTTTAAATTCCGTTGGCCAAGAGATGTTGAAGCTGCATAAATTATTTGGATTGCGCCTACTATCACTAACCAAGGGGAAAATAGATAATGGGCATGAGATAATAATTCTATATTGATGCGAGCCAGTCCATACGCTCCCATTTTTAATAAGATTCCAGCTAGAAGCATACAAGTACTGTAATGTGCTTCTCCGTGGGTATCCGGTAACCACGTATGTAACGGTATAATCGGCGATTTGACAGCAAAAGCAACAAAAAATCCAATATAAAATATTATTTCTAAGCCCAAAGGATACGACTGATTTGCTGATGTTTCAAAACTTAATGTTGGTTGATTAGAACCATATAAACCTATACCCAGAACTCCCATTAGTAAAAAAATAGAGCCCCCTGCTGTGTACAAAATAAATTTTGTAGCCGAGTACAGACGTTTCTTTCCCCCCCACATGGATAGAAGTAGATAAACGGGAATTAATTCTAACTCCCACATGATAAAAAAAAGTAAAAGGTTGCGAGAAGAAAATAATCCTATTTGCCCACTGTACATTGCTAACATCAGGAAATGAAATAATCGAGAATCTCGAGTAACAGGCCAAGCCGATAAAGTAGCTAAGGTGGTGATGAATCCCGTTAGTAAAATGGGGCCTATAGAAAGTCCATCTATTCCCAACCTCCAATGGAAATCAAAAAGGCAGATCCATTTAAAATCCTCCAATAGTTGGATTAACGGATCGTCCGGTTGGAAATGATAACAGAATGTATACACTGTTAGAAGGAGTTCTAAGATACATATACATATAGTATACCACCGAACGACCCTATTTCCCCTATGGGGGAGAAAGAAAATTAAGGAACCTGCAGATATTGGCAAAACTACAATTATTGTTAACCAAGGAAAAAAAGTCGTGGTAAAGACAAGATACGCTTGGACCAGAAAGACCGGTGCTCAAGATATTTTTATTTTTGAGCACCGGTCTTGTCGATAAAAAAATAAAATAAAATGGATTATGGATTCAAGGAGAGTTTAGTGGAACATATCAATAAGCTAGACCCATACTGCGAGTTGTTTCAGCCCCTAAATAAACCCGAACACTCAAGAAATCCGTTGGACAGGCGGATTCACATCTTTTACAACCAACGCAGTCTTCTGTTCTTGGAGCCGAGGCAATTTGTTTAGCTTTACATCCGTCCCAAGGTATCATTTCTAATACATCGGTGGGGCAGGCTCGGACACATTGAGTACATCCTATACATGTATCATAAATCTTTACTGAATGTGACATTGGATCTATACATTTTTAAACATCATAAATTTTCGACCTAGTATAAGCTTATAAATAAGCTTATAAACAAATCCTATATTTAGATACCAGGTAAATCAACAAGTTATCAGAATTTTTCTAATCAATTTACTTCTGGACTGCTTTATTATAAAAGAAAGGGCCAAAATACTTTGATTTCTTAGATTTCTTATGTTTATATTTCTTTTGCAGAGAAGATTATACCTTAACCTTAAATTTAAATTTCTTTAAGAATATTTGAATTCTTATGATTAATACTACTTATTCAACAAATTTGATTGGTTAATACGAGTTGATTTTCGATTACGATAAATTGATGAAACAATAGCCAATCCAATGGCTGCTTCAGCGGCTGCAATGGCTATAACAAAAATTGATAAAATATCTCCCTTTAATTGACGATTATCAAAAAAATCAGAAAATGTTACAAAATTTATATTAACTGCATTCAATATAAGTTCAAGACACATAAGGGCTCTAACCATATTTCGACTTGTGATCAATCCATAGATACCCATAGAAAATAAATAGGCACTCAAAACAAGTACATGTTCGAGCATCATTAAGCAACTCCTTATCAATCTCATTCATTTCAATCTAAAAAACTATTCAATTGATTTGATTGAATCACATATAACAAGCATGGAATATTTTAACTGCTGATTTTTTATTGACGAGCTATAGCAATTGCACCTATTAAAGCAACTAAAAGAATTATTGAAATGAGTTCAAATGGAAGAAAAAAATCCGTTGATAAATGAATTCCAATTTGTTGACTATTGCTTATCAAATCTTGTTCTAGAACCTGGTTTGATCTTGTAGTACAAATAATCCCGTACCATGACGTATCTGGAATAGTAGTAATTAGTGAAATAAAAAGACTTGTACAAACCACCAAAGTAACCCCATCCCCAACAGTCCAAAGGCGGGAATCCTTGTAATATTCTGAATCACTCATGAACATCACAGCAAAAAGAATTAAAACATTTATAGCCCCTACGTAAATAAGTAGTTGCGCGGCAGCTACAAAATAAGAACTCAATAGAATATAGAATAAGGATATACAAACAAGAACCAATCCTAACGAAAAGGCCGAATAAATTGAATTGGGAAGTAATACTACTCCTAGACCTCCTAAGATCAGACCCGATCCCAGAAAGACTAAAAGAAAATCATGCATTGGCCCGGGTAAATCCATAAAAAAAAAATCGAAATATTTCATGATTTTATTGACCTGACCAGGAAAAAAGAAGTAACTCCATTTTTTTATGTTTATGATACTTCCTAACTTAAACGAACGTAATTAAATAAAAAAATTTGAACAGATGCGGGCGGGTTGATATATATAGTGTTATTAGCCCTAATAATCATTCAATATCTGGAAAATTTTTTGAAAATATATATATATATTACTCTAATATAAAAAATATAAAAATAGAAAATATAAATATAAAATATATATATATACAAATACATTTTGAATCAAAATTCAATGACAAGTTTAAACAACTTTTGAAAAGCCTTATTTTTAGAGATCCAATCTAAACCTTAATTTCACTTATTTTAATAGTAATATTATTAATATATATATATATATATTAATAATAGTAATTAATATTAATTAATTATTATTGATTAAATATTAAAATTTGAATTGTTAATTGGGGATTTTTTTGAATTAAGAGGTTTAAGTTTAAATATTTTATATTTGATTTATATTAGAGATTGGAGGCGAATTCGAAATTGTGCGAATTGTGTAATCATCAATTACTGACGTTGGTAACCGACCCAAAGCAATTTGATTATAATTCAATTCGTGACGATCATAACTTGAAAGTTCATATTCTTCAGTCATTGATAAACAATTTGTTGGACAATACTCAACGCAATTACCACAAAATATACAGATTCCAAAATCAATACTGTAATTAAACAACCGTTTCTTTCGAATATCACTTTCCAATTTCCAATCTACAACAGGTAGATCTATAGGACATACACGAACGCATACTTCACAAGCAATGCATTTATCAAATTCAAAGTGAATTCGGCCCCGGAAACGTTCCGACGTAATTCGTTTTTCGTAGGGATATTGAATAGTTATAGGTAAACGATTGGCGTGAGACAGGGTAATCGTGAAACCTTGACCGATGTATCTGGCAGCTCGTATTCTTTGTTGACCATAATTTGTGAATTCAGTTAGCATAGGGAACATATCGTGAATGTGTATAAAGAATAAAATAGTAGACTTGTTTCTTTCTCTTGTTTGAGATAAGTGGTGAATATAGAATATTGTAATTGTTTACAGTGAAAGAAGTTGGGACGAAGTTGTTAATAATAGATTACCTAGAGAAATAGGTAAAAGAAATTTCCATCCAAGATTTAAAAGTTGGTCTATTCTCAACCTTGGTAAAGTCCATCTTGTTGCAATAGGAATGAACAAGAACAAATAAGTTTTAGCTAATGTAATAAAGATGCTGATTATTGTTCCAAAAACTTTACCTACTTTATTTATGTCCAAAATTTTAGAAACGAATAGGTATGGAATAGAAAGATTCCAACCTCCCAAGTAAAGAACTGTTATAAATAACGAAGAAACTAGTAGATTCAGATATGAAGCAACGTAAAATAAACCAAATTTGATACCTGAATATTCGGTTTGATAACCTGCTACTAATTCTTCTTCTGCTTCTGGTAAATCAAAAGGTAATCTCTCACATTCAGCTAGAGAAGAAATTAGAAAAATGAGAAACCCTATAGGTTGACGCCACAAATTCCACCCCCAAAAGCCATATTTTGACTGCGCTTCAACTATATCAACTGTACTTGAACTGTTAGATAATCATAGTCGATTAGAACATCGCTGTTCTTACCACTATTACAGAACCATACGTGAGATTTTCACCTCATACGGCTCCTCGAGGGTCACAAATAAATCTAAGGACATTTAATTCTTATTTATCTTTATCTTGATATTTTTTTTGTAGGATAGAGTCAAAACTTATCCCAAGTTCCCCAAATTAGACCAACGGAATTCTGTTTGCTATATTTTTTATTTAAAATATATATTAAAAAAAGGTGCTTCTGAATTAATCTCATCTTTTCATTTTAGGAATGGCATTTTTGTTTGTTAATCAATAACTTAATCCTTGAATAAAAACCTTTTTGTAACAACATCATATAGGCATTTCAACCTATTTTTTTTCAATTACGAAAAAGAATTCGGTATTCCATTAATTATTAATTTATGAATCATGTCAAGAGTTCTCTCTTTCTAACTAATGAAAAGATCGAAGAAAGGGACTTATTTAATTATTTTATTCTATTTTTTTTCATTCCTATTCTCCTTTCTCATAAAAGGGATTTTACTAAAAATAAAAGATTACTTCGTTCTTGATAGTTATTTACTTAATCGGTGGATAGGAGCATACTCTAGGTCGGAATCGTGGGTAGTACTTCTTGATCATTTCTACTAACTTAAAGTCCCAATTAGAATTCCGTTTATGTGCAGAAATATCCTCTTAAAAATTTAGAGAATATCCATTACTAATCCTTTGTGTATTTTGGTCTTTCTAACCATCCATTCAATTTTGTTCAACCTCCCGTTTAAACCCGCTTCAAGTGATGATAACTAAGCAACCAATCTTGGGGCAAACGACCTCTACTGTTTTTTAATTAATAATCCATTCTTGTACATAGGAAATGAGACTTAATCTTTTTACTGCAAATTTGCAAGCCGTTTTTTTCACTCATATAAAACTATCTGCTTTAGTTCATCAACCCAAATGATGTCTAAAAAAGATGAAAAAGATTATTTAACCTTAACCCTCTTCTCAGAAATAAGAAAGAAAAAAACTAGGAACTTTTTTCTATTTCAGCTAATTAGAGACACCGAATCACACGTAGAGATATTGATAATACACATAAAGTTAATGGTATTTCATAACTAATTGATTGAGCAGCAGCGCGTAAACCACCTAAAAAGGAATATTTATTATTTGATCCATATCCCGACATAAGAAGTCCAACGGGAGCAATACTTGAAATAGCGATCCATAAAAAAACCCCAATACCAAGATCGGCTAGAATAAGGTGGTATCCAAAAGGAATTACTGAATAACTTAGTAAAATCGATATCACTGCGACGGATGGTCCGATACTAAATAACCGACCATCTCCTCTAGATGGAAGAAGGTTCTCTTTGAAAAGTAGTTTTGTACCATCTGCTAGAGCTTGAAGAATTCCTAAAGGCCCGGCGTATTCAGGTCCAATACGTTGTTGTATCCCTGCAGATATTTCTCTTTCTAACCAAACAATTACGAGTACACCTATTGTGATTCCTAATACAAGAGTAAAAATCGGGACAAGTAGCCATATAAGCCCATAGACCTCTTTTAAGGATTCTAATCTGGAAAACGAATTGATAGCTTGTATTTCGGTTGTATCCATTATCATTTTTAACGATCAACTTCCCCCATAATGATATCTATGCTACCTAATATCGTCATAATATCAGCCAATTTCATTCTTTTAACTAACTGAGGAAGAATTTGCAAATTGATAAAACCCGGCGGTCGAATTTTCCATCTCCAAGGAAAAACACCTAGATCTCCTATCAGAAAAATTCCCAATTCCCCCTTTGGGGCTTCAACTCTCACATAAAGTTCTTGTTTCGCCAATTCAAAGGTTGGAGAAGGTTTTTTACTAATAAATCGATATTCAAAATCATTCCATTCGGAATCTTTTACTCTATCAAAACGTCGTATTTCTAAATTCTCGTAGGGCCCTCCTGGAATTCCTTCCAGAGCCTGTTGTATTATTTTTATGGATTCTGCCATTTCACCGATTCGTACTAAATAACGAGCTAACGAATCTCCCTCTTTTTGCCATTGAACTTCCCAATCAAATTCATCGTAACACTCATAATGATCAACTTTACGAAGATCCCATTGGATTCCGGACGCCCGGAGCATTGGGCCCGATAAACCCCAATTTAGTGCTTCTTCTCCGGGAATAACGCCCACGCCTTCAACCCGTTCTAAAAAAATAGGATTCCGTGTAATAAGCTTTTTATATTCAGCAACCCCCGTTAAAAAGTAATTACAAAAATCCAAACATTTATCTATCCAGCCATAAGGTAGATCAGTAGCTATTCCTCCGATACGAAAATAATTATGCATCATTCGCATACCAGTAGCTGCTTCGAATAAGTCATATATCAATTCCCTTTCTCGAAAAATATAGAAGAATGGGGTCTGTGCACCAATATCTGCCATAAAAGGGCCAAGCCATAACAAATGGGAAGCTATACGACTCAACTCCAACATAATAACTCTGATATAACTAGCTCTTTTAGGTACTTGAATATTTCCTAATAGTTCGGGCCCATTTACCGTGATTGCTTCCGTAAACATAGTAGCTAAATAATCCCAACGCGTTACATAGGGCAAATATTGGATAATTGTTCGATTTTCTGCAATTTTCTCCATCCCCCTGTGTAAATAGCCTAATATAGGCTCACAGTCAATAACATCTTCACCATCTAGAGTAACGATGAGTCGAAGAACACCATGCATTGATGGGTGGTGAGGCCCCATATTGACTATCATAAGGTCTTTTCTTGTAGCCGGTACAGTCATAAGTTTTTTACCCATTCATTTTTTCATGAATTGCTGAAAGTAAAAAGAAGTTTATCCAAATACAAAAAAAAAAGGAAAGAGTACTTGAAACGATTCTTCCAATTAACGAGTTTTTGTTTTTGACTCTCGAATACCCAACTGACTAATTAATTCTTTATAACGTGCTCTACTTTTTTTTTCCAAATAAGCCAACAGCCGCTGACGTTTTCCTAAAATTTTTCGCAAACCTGTCTGAGATAAATAGTCTTTTTTGTGCACTTCCAAATGTGAAGTAAGTTTCCGTATCTTATTGGTAAAACGGAATACTTGAAATTCAACCGACCCCCTCCTTTCTTTTTCAGAAATAACTGAAATGAATGCACTTTTTACCATAAAAGATTTTCCCTCTTACACTTTTACAGATTTACAGATATGGATTTTACCGATGAGTAATAATAATGCTAGTAATTTTAATGTGTTATATACAATAATCTGAAATCTGAATTTTTTTATGAACTCCTACATATTAATCCATCCAGGTTTCAATTTAATTTATTCTGAAAAATAAAAAAGAAGGAAAGGGGTTCATTTTTGCATGGCATAATTTAGACCTAAAATGAAGAAGATTCTGTTAATTGATTTGTAGGCCTAATTGATACCTCAGCGGTTTTAGTCTTAGAATTCTATATTAGAATGGCATGGAAGGTGGGGCGTGTCAACCTCTTTACTTTCATATACTCCGTAGGGTATAGCATATATAGTAAAAATGGACTATCAACGATTTTTCAACCACGGATACATCCGTATCCTTAACATACTGAAACGACTGCCATTATTTGTATCAAACCAATAGCGATTCATACAAGCTAAATCTTCTAATCGATAATTAGGCCAAAGAAAGGATTTGAATTTAATTAATTCATTCTTATCTTTATTAAATTCATTCTTATCTTTATTAAGATTAAGATGGTTCTCTTTATCCAAATCCAAAGATTGACTGCAGTTGTTCTCAATTGGATTTTTATTCGAAGTCTTTGAATTCAAAGAAATTAGAATTCTCAATTCTCTACGACGTCTATGCGATAAAATAGTTTCGGGAACAAGCAAATCAAAACCATTCTTATCAACATAGGGTTGTTTTCTATGTCCTTGATTCATTTGGTGCTTAATCTTATCAACCAACGAAATACCTAAGATTTGATGCATAATAAATTGTGCATCATTTTTTACAGACACGCGTATGCAGTCGACATCGGCCACCCCCATTTTCTTCAGTTTTTGTAATCTGTAAGACTCCTCTTCCATCGCCACTATATCCATATTTATTCGTCCTGTCAAAATCGCGGCCATATTAAGGGCCTTATTTTTCCGTGTAATCAGGTAAGCCAATACGTTTACAGTCTCTTCCGCTTCTTCAACCCAAAGAGGGTTGATTACCATTTGAGGAATTAAAAAACGCTTTTGCCGTAGCTCTATGTCTCGTTCTAGGGGAGATTGCTCGTCCTCTTGCTTTTGCTTTTCGGAAAAATCTTTAATATCTTTTTCGTCAATACCTTTTTCGTCAATACCTTTTTCGTCAATATTTTTTTCGTCCGTTGTTGAAGGAACAGATTTGCCATTCCCTTGTACATTTGATGTAAGATCCCTTTTGCTTTCGACCGATTTGTTTTTTTCTTTATCTTCTTTATCTTTTTGTTTTTTTTTATATTTTATATTTTTTTGTTTTTTTTTATATTTTTTATTTTTTTTGTTTTTTTTATCTTTTTTATCTTTTTGGTTTTTTTTATCTTTTTTATCTTTTTGTTTTTTTTTATCTTCTTTATCTTTTTGTTTTTTTTTATCTTCTTTATCTTTTTGTTTTTTTTTATCTTCTTTATCTTTTTGTTTTTTTTTATCTTCTTTATCTTTTTGTTTTTTTTTATCTTCTTTATCTTTTTGGTCTTTTTGGTCTGTTTGGTCTGTTTGGTCTTTTTGGTCTGTTTGGTCTTTTTGGTCTGTTTGGTCTTTTTGGTCTTTTTGGTCTGTTTGGTCTTTTTGTTTTTCTTTGATGTTTTTCTTTTCACTATTTTCAATAAGATCATCTTTATTTAGATTCAAATTTAACATAAGGTTTTCACTTCGTATAGCCCACGGTTTTGTTTTATATACATTATAAGTTAGGACCAATTCGGTGAAGAACCAAGATCCCAGATGTAAGGTCGGAACATTTGGTAGTTTTATTTTCCTATTGCTATTCAGTCCCAGCCAAAAATCTTTTCGGCCTTTTGGTTTTGTTAAATTGGGTTTTGGTAAATTGGGTTGTAACTCTTGTAAAAACGTAAGATAAACAAGTTCTTTTTTATCAAATTTTTTAATAATTTCATAATAGTTAGCATCAATCCGAGCATTTTCATATATCTCCTTATCCGTATCCATTTTCATGTAGGACTCCATTAAAATTTCGTATCTAAAATCAAAAACTAAATTTTTAGGATCCAAATATTTTCTATCGGGCTCGTTTAGTATATCTCTAAAATTGAAATACTCAATATCCAAAAAATTTTCAATAGGGAGACTTCTCCATATATATATATCAGACATATTATATTTAGGCGTCTTGGAGTTATAAAAAATATCTTTGTTCTTTTTTAATTGGTCTTGCGAGCTTGATTTAGAAATAGAGGAGTCCCCTTTATTTTCATAATTCACATTTATAGATTTATATGCTAAAAGATCATATCTAGAGATTTTTTGAAACTTAACTTCTTCATCCAACTTGGAATTTTTATTTTTATGACGTAGATTCACTCTATTTCTCCACTTTTGGGATATTAATTTGGGTGAATGTCGATGTCCCATTAACAACCAATTTTTCCATTCATTCATTTCCGAATTCGGGAGTTTCTTATGACTTAATTTTATTCCTTGTGTTTCAAGGTAATCTTTGATTTCATCCTTACTAAAAAGAGACATTCCGTCATATTGAAAAAAAGATCGTAATTTGTTACTAACTCGGCTTTGTGATAATTTATAAAATACATATGCTTGTGAGAAATGGGATAAGTCATAAAAATTATCTAAATTTTTACTATTTCTAAGGCTCTTAATTGGTTTTTTTAGAGTTGAAATAAAGTTAAAGTTAATTATATTTAGATTTTCTCTATTAAGCTTTTCTTGATTTGTTTCATTAATGGGCTTATCCGACATTTTTTTTATCGATTCGAGAAAAAATTCTATATCGAGTCTAATAATGGATAAAAAAATATCCATGTATATTTTTTCAAGGAAAAGCTTTATAAAACAACCTAATTGAGAGATTAATCGAACATTTCTTCTTTTTAATATTTGCCAAATATTTGTTGTCCATTCGAATCTTTTAGCAAGATACCCCTTTTCGGTAGGATTAATAGATGGGATTATTTGTTCTTTTTCTTTTGTTATGCTTTCTGTTAGATTTCGAATTCTGGTTATTCCATCTGTTAGAAACTTCTGTTTTAGCAGTATTTTTCTCAGTAAAGGATTTTCCCAATCTGGAGATTCAAATAGACTACTAAATGATTCATCAATTATTGGATTGCTTATTCTAGAATCTTTTTCGTTTTTAATTTTATTCAATTCTGAGATTTTTATTAAGTCTGAGACTTTTATTAAGCCTGAGAATTTTATTAAGACTGATATTAAGTCTGAGAATTGTCTTAAGTCTGATATTAAGTTTGCTAAGACTTTTCTTGCTATTCTTGATATGAAGTTTGAGACTTTTATTAAGCCGCTGGATTTTTCTAGTATTAATTTGAATTTTTCTAGTATTAATTTTGTTAGCATTCTTTCGAAACCTAAATACAACCTTTTCCATTTTTCAATCTTTTTGCCTAGTTGCTTAAAAACGAGTTCAAAAAAAGGACCATTTTCTATAGGTTTGGAAGAACCAAAAGGACGGGCAGATTGACCTCCCAAAATTGTTAAAAAAAAAGAATTATTCTTTTTTTTTTTTTTTTTTTTAGAAGTGTGCCAAGGTTTCAGGATGAAAGGAGATACGATTTTTATCTGCATACCGTCTTCCGACCAGCCTTCCGGCAATTCTATGTCCGATACGTGGATACCATCACTGGTACATTTAATGTGCACTTCTTCTTTCCATTCCTCTATATCCTGAACGAATTCAGGAAATTGAAATAATAAAATACGTCCAATATTTTTGGCTATTATCAATGAAGGCAATACAATATATTTTCTAAAAATAGATTGAGTTATTAACGCACATCCTCTTGCTAGGTGCCCACATGGCAGATGTTCCCATAGCAGCAACATCTCCAGCCGGTCCCTTTCCTCTCTTTCTTTGTCCTCGCCCTCCTCTCTCTTTCTTTTTCTTTTTCTTTCTTTGTCGTCTATGTCTATAACCTCCGTAACGGCGGATTCCATCATCTCCTTCTTGTTCTTGTTTGTCCAATTTAGAAAATTAAAAATTTTAAACGTTTTAAACGGTAGGTAGGAGATTCTTTTGGCTCTATCCACAAAAAGGGGAGAGTGCACTTTCATTTGAAACAGTCGGCAAACTCCAACTTTACGCCTTTGAGGGCGATCAGAACCCCTAATTAGGCCTCGCCTCCAGTCCGATTGGGGTAAAAAATATAGAAAAGCTAGTGCGTCCATACCCTCTTTTGTTTTTATTTTACTTGAGGAACTATTTGTTTGTATTTCCCTTTCTCTTTTGTTTTTCTTTTTTCCTTTTTCGTTTTCTTCAGGAAAGAAAAACGTTTCAATTTTGTAAACTCTTGAGCTAAGATGATAGTCCAATAGCGGGTCTTTCTTTGACCTTTCCTTTTCCTTTTTTCTTTTCTCTTCCTTTTCCTCTTCCTTTTCCTCTTCCTCTTTCTCTTCCAATTCCGATTTCTTTTTCCATCCCAATTCCAATTTATTTTTCGATCCCAATTCCAATTTATTTTTCGATCCCAATTCCGATTTCTTTTTCGATCCCAATTCCCATTTCTTTTTCCATTCCAATTCCCATTTCTTTTTCCATTCCAATTCCCATTTCTTTTTCCATTCCCATTCCCATTTCTTTTTCGATTCCAATTCCGATTCCAATTCCGATTCCGATTTCTTTTTCGATTCCGATTCCGAGTCTCCGTCCTTGTCCTCGTCCTCGTCCTCGTCCTCGTCCTCGTCCTCGTCCTCGTCCTCGCCCTTTTGTTTACGTTTAAAGGTTTCAATATCCTCCTGTAGTTCGCTTATTAAGCCGCCTGGCCACTGAGGGACTGATTTAGTGATTTTGTTTATTTCTTTTTCTTCAATAAATTCTTCAATAAATTCCGTTGGATTAGAATCTTGAATAAATTTAGATTCTTTAATAGGTTCCGTTGGATTATTAGTATCGGTTCGATTATTAGTATCGGTTGGAATGGCATTCAATATAATTTGAAAAAATCTTTCCTTTTCTTTATCTGTAGTCAATTTTAGTTGTCCATCAAAGTCTTGGTAATCGGGATCTGCAAAAAGGATAGCGTAAATCCGATTTATATCAAAGCTTAAATCTTCTATCGACTCGTCAGAAGGTGAAATCTCTTCTTCTATCGACTCCTTAGAAGCTGAAATCTCTTCCTTTTTCGACTCCTTAGAAGCTGAAATCTCTTCCTTTTTCGACTCCTTAGAAGCTGAAATCTCTGTTGTCATTGTTAAGCGATAGGGCCCACTTAACAAAGGATCATAGGCTTTAGGAAAATAAGAATATTTGTTTTCACTATCCTCGTTCTTTTCACTATCATCATTACTATCATTACATAATCGAGTTCTTGTTTCCAGTATATCTCGAAAAAGGGATTTATTGTCGAGAGCTTCAATTCGATTTCTAAATTCTTTACTTATCTTATTCCCCTTTCTGTTGTTGGAATAAACCCAATAATTGTAAAATTCATTATC